CTCAATGACCAATGGTTAACTGTGGCTCTGATGGGCGGTTTCGCTAGGATAGGTAATAATGAGATCACTATTTTAGGAAATGATGCAGAGATGAGTACTGACATTGATCCGCAAGAAGCTCAACAAGCTCTTAAAATAGCTGAAGCTAACTTAAGTAGAGCTGAAGGTAAGAAACAGGCAATTGAGGTGAATCTAGCTCTCAGGCGGGCTAGGACACGAGTAGAGGCTATCAATAATATTTTCAATAAATAAAAATAATCAATCAAAAGAAGTTTTTTATCTTTAGAAGTGGAAGTTATTTATTATACTATACATACCCCATTTCAATTCTGCTAATTGAAATGGAATACAGTTAAAGTCTAATCTGATATAACTAAAAGAAAAAGTATGGTAGAAAAACTTATTAGATACCATTGACTCCGGTATCTAATGAGTTTTACCTACTATTGGATTTGAACCAATGACTCCCGCCGTATGAAAGCAATACTCTAACCACTGAGTTAAGTAGGTTATTTATCACCAAAAAGGATCCATTACTTGGGGAATTATAGATGGAATATTATTTATAAGCAATACCAATCTCCTTTAGCCATAGAACTATCCTGTGGGATCATGGAATATCCAATCCATCTTGACAAGAAATTATCTATATGTTAAGATATCTATGAACAAGGGCTATAGCTCAGTTAGGTAGAGCACCTCGTTTACACATGCGCCAATGCTTTTCAAGGGAGCCAATTATGCAATGAACATAATTTATCTTATTGAGAAATCGATGTCTTACTCCATAAATTAAACTCGAGAGAACAAAAGAACAATAGCATGACAAATTTTTGGTTCGGTCTGATTCAGGTACGAATTCAGATGCCAAATAGAATCCTTTATAGTTGATAAGGTTAATACTTAGCCCATTCAATGCCAGGCATAATGAGTTTAAGGACCTCAATCAAAATAACCTCTTTTCGTTCTATGAACTTTAAGGTGTATGAAGTCTCATATTTGACTCTTGCAGCGGAGCGGCGGAGACTCTATTTAACTTAGGTTAATTTAGGCCGGAGGCAGACCTAAGTCAAGGTAACCCTTCTTTGAAAAACTTTGGTATTGCTCTTAGATTAGAATACAAATAATGAATCAGAGCACATGGAACCATCTCATTATCTTTTTTTCTTCCCGTAATAAAGGAAAGAAAAATATGGTGGACTAACTGAATATTTACATCAGTTAATGAAAGAGCCCAATGCAACAAAATGCATGTTGGGTCTTTGAAACAGTTCGAATCATTTTGATAATAATAATAAGTTTGATCTGTTTTACCGAGAAGGTCTACGGTTCGAGTCCGTATAGCCCTAATACATTCTATTTTTTAGAAATAGATTTTATTTCCTTATTAGTGCTTTTTTATGAAAAGGTCAATAGGTTGGTCCATAGAAATGAAAGCATTACTACATGTTCATGTAAGTACATAAGGACAGAAAAATAAAAACAAGAACAATGCATTTTAATGGATCCAATTTCAATAGATCTAACACAGTATTTGTCAAATCTTGGTTTGGATAAAATACCCATACCTCTTCATTAATTTTCGTGCATGACATGATGCTGGCTAAAAACTTTAGCCTGACCCAACCAAATCGAATCATAGGTCACATGGACCTAGGACCTATTCTTTTTTTTGGTCTTGTATTTGTTTTGTGGAAGTCCCCAGACTAATCGAGAACAATAACTCCAATTGATTGTTTTGGATATGATTAATTAGTCCTAAATGTATCAACTTGAGTTTTATTTTATATTCTATCAGTTGAGTTGGTTGGGTAATTTGGTCTGTCGAATAGTTCGATGTATTAAATTGTTTGTATCGAGTCAATACAAACAATGAAAAAATAAATGATATTAATGAATGAATCTTTAAATTAAAAATGAAACAAGACATGTCCCGCAGCAAACAAACTCTATGTGGTTTGATTAAATTAAAATCAATTCTTGTTTCTCCTAAGAAGTTCTGGTTCTGGATTAATTGACAATTACAATTCTAATCGAATAATTCAGCATATTCCACATTAAATTAATTAATAGGGGTGCACTTATGTTTCTGCTTCACGAATATGATATTTTTTGGGCATTTCTAATAATATCAAGTGTTATTCCTATCTTAGCATTTGTAATTTCCGGAGTTTTAGCACCAATTAGTGAGGGGCCGGAGAAGCTCTCTAGTTATGAATCGGGTATAGAACCCATGGGAGATGCTTGGTTACAATTCCGAATCCGCTATTACATGTTTGCTCTAGTTTTTATTATTTTTGATGTTGAAACGGTCTTTCTTTATCCATGGGCAATGAGTTTCGATGTATTGGGTGTATCCGTATTTATAGAAGCTTTAATTTTCGTGCTTATCCCAATTGTGGGTTCAGTTTATGCATGGCGAAAAGGAGCATTAGAATGGTCTTAGTTGAATATTCAGACAATAAAAGGGAAGGAAAAGATGACATTAAGACAATTATGA